AATCATTATTATTTCGATACAAGACGACACAAGAAAAGGGTAGAAAATCCTTTCTCTTGTGTCGAATAGAAGATTAGGAAGACTGGTAATCCCCCTCTCCTAGAAGTATTTATTCTTCCTTTCATTTGTCCCGTCCTTGCCTGGTATCCTTCCTTTTTTGTAGGCCTATTGTCTAGTACTAGAAATGGGATACAAGTAATGAATTCCGGACCTCCCGCAAAAACAGTATAAACAAAGCAAGTAAAGGGATTAAAATAATTTTTTGATCATACATTACATAACATAATTATATTGATCGACAAGAATTCCGCGCTTTTTACTAACTTGATGTTAAGTAATCTCTGGGTCTAGAAATTCATTTCGTACAATTGAACCTTTTCAAACTGTTTCTTTTTAAGAACCAAAAATATTTGTGCCAAAATAACGGATGCAAAGAAGAATAAAAGACCTTGGACGCGTAATGGATCTTGAAGCACTATTTCCGCATCTCCCTGACCAAAACCGCCCACGTTTGGATTGCTTGTTAATGGTTGATCAAGCTTGATGGATTCTCCCTCTGAAACAAGAAGTTCTGGTCCTGGAGGTATAATATCAACTACTTGGTGTCCATCCGATGCATCCACTATGGTTATTTCATATCCCCCTTTTTCTTTACGTCCTATTCTGCTTACTATACCTGCGGATGTAGCATTATAAACTGTATTGTTACTCTTGCTCCCATCAGGATAAATCTGGCCCCTTCCCCTGTTCCCACCTACATATATTGGATATTTTAAGAAGTGAACGTCTTTCTTCGTAGTAGGGTCGGGGGAAAGAATGGGAAAGATTATTTCACTATATTTCTGACCTGGAACAGGACCTATCACAAGAATATTTCTTTTATTGGGACGATAACTCTGAAAAGAAAGATTTCCCATTTTTTCTTTCACTTCAGGAGAAATACGATCAGGGGGGGCTAATTCGAATCCCTCGGGTAAAATAAGAACAGCCCCCACATTTAAGGACCCCTTTTTACCATTAGCAAGAACTTGTTTCAGTTGCATATCATAAGGAATTCGAACAACTGCTTCAAATACAGTATCAGGAAGTACAGCTTGCGGAACTTCAATATCCACAGGCTTATTAGCTAAATGGCAATTGGCACATACAATTCGCCCCGTTGCTTCTCGTGGATTTTCATAACCTTGCTGCGCAAAAATGGGATATGCATTTGAAATGGATGCTCGAGTTATTACATATATCATGATCGATACAGAAATAGATCGAGTCATCTGTTCCTTTACCCAAGAAAAAGTATTTCTATTTTGCATGGTACAATCATTGATCCCGGAATTTCTACAATAAATTAGATAGGTAGCTAGTATAGTTCCCTATCTACGAATCTGCCATTGTACGGAAATAATTGTACTGGAATATAGGACGAATACCTTGAAGAGGTAGAAGTATAAAGAATAAGTAAAATGCTTTCTTTATACACGTTATACACGAAGAAAAATTCTGATTTGATTGATATCAGGAGATCAAATAAGTTCTTCATTCATTCATTGAATGATAAATTACTACAAGCGAAGGAGATACACGATTTAAAAAATGGAAGATCCAATATTTCACAATTGTATCTAGAATAACTGGAAAGGTGGAAACAAGACCAGATATAATTTGATCATTATGAGCCAGTCCAAAATCGTTGTAGATCGAACCAATCATGAGTTCCCAACCATGGGTCGAGTGAAATCCGATCCATAAATCCGTAACTAAAAGAATCGAAAAAGCTTTTATTGTGTCACTTAAGTTATAGAGGAATTCCTGAACCCAAGAATTAAGAATGACAAGTTCTTCATTACCCAGAATAAAATAACCACTTAGAATAGTGAAACAGATTATATTTGTCGAGAAATGCAAAATTATATGGAGATGATATTCATTGTGTGTTTTGACCAATTGTATTGTTTCCTTGTGTATTTCTATAGGAAGCTTTTGTATATGTGTCTCCGGGTATTCCTTTATCATTTCATTCAACAAGAGGAGTTCCTTTAATTCTAGGAATTTTTCTAGAACATTTTTCTCTTGAATATCATTTAAAAAAGTTTCGGATTGCCTAGTATTCCACCAATTAGTAACCCAAGGTCCCAGACTTTTATTAAATGATAGAGAGACCCACCAGGGCAAAAATATTATAGATGCAAGATATGGGAGGGAAGTAAATGCTTTCTTTTTTTTCATTTTTTATCTGTGAATTGTTAATGAACTGCTTCATTCGTCAACTCTATCTGATATTTCTATAAAGTACGAGTTATAAGTTATATAACAAGGTATCGAACCCAGGGATCTATTTCCATTTTTGTGTAATAATTTAGTCCTTGGGTCTAGAAGGAATATGGAAATAGAATAAGGTCTTTTTCGGATAAAAAAAATGAATATTCTGAAGAAACTTCAGTTGTATTAAATTAAAAGGAAATTAGCAAGTTCCTTCCCTCATGCTGAGAAAACATTCATTCTTCATTTCAAAATACTTCAATTGGTACTCGCAAGAAATAGGCTAATTCTGCAGCTTTTTGTTCAATTTCTCGTGGAGTAAAATTCTCATCAGTACGAGTCAAGGGAATGGTCCCTTGGCCTCTGATTTCCATATAAAGAACACGACGAGGAAAAAGACCTTCTTTAACCTCCATTCTGATTGATTGGATATCTTTCAGAAAGAAGCGAAGGAAGATTCGACGATTTATTCCAGGGAATCCCCAACGAAAAATACACATTATTCCTTCTTTTCTATCGAATCGGTCATAACCACTACCCACATTCCATGAAATTGTACACCACAAATAGGAACTAATAAATAGACCCGCGATCCCATAAAAAGACATCACGATCCCTTGTGGAAAAAAAATGATTTGGTTAGATGGAAATCCTGATATCAGATTCCTACCAAGATAACTGGAAGTTCCAACCACTAAAAATCCTAGTGAACCTAAAAGAAGGATACAGGCCCAGAAAAAATTACTTGTTTTTCGAGACCCTGTTATTAGTTCTATCCATATATGTTCTGATCGCCAGTTCATACTATATTAGATCTAGTTGCATTCGATTGGAATTGAGAGAATAACCAAAATGAATTTTACTTTTCTTGATGCCGAAATAACTTTCATCAACTAGTACTATTCTGATATGAACCGTTAGAAGTAATTGGTTAGATACATTGACTTTCTATTATAAATTAAATTATAAAAATATTCGCGGATCATTTTTAACCAACTATACCCACCCGCATATACATGCATTTATGCAGATATAATGTATCCGCATGCATAACAGTTCTTTCATTTGTGTTCGGAAAGAGTCACATATCCTACCATATTACACTAAAGAAATGGCTTATTATGATCCAGTGTTGCAAAAAATTGATGCAATTTTGTCCCGTCGGATCTAGACAATCCTATTTTTTTGGACATGAAGAAATAAAGAAGCCATTGCAATTGCCGGAAATACTAGGCCCACTAAAGGAACAAAAATAGAGGGTAAGTTAAGATCTGTCATGGAATGGGTACCTCGATTTAATATTTTATTTTTACCTATTATAAAGATATCTTATGATAAGTATATCTATTATAAAAAATAGTAAGTAGTTAATAAGTGCAAGGAATGGGGAATTAAGTGTACCTATTTCTCTTTCTACACGAATATGATGATACGCTTGAATAAATTTTCTTATTATTCTCCTATCCTCATATTCTTTCTATCTTTCGAATAAGGAGTTTCTTATTAATATTAAATATTGAATTATTTATAAATTACATTATTAAGTGCGTGACTTTAACTAAACTAATTCAATCCAACAAATGGAGATTCCTAGTAAAAAGGGGGATTTCTTGGTAGATATAGAAATCCGCTTCTATTCTATATTTTCTTTCGATATATATATATTTTTATTCAAGGGAAAGAAACCGTGTAGCTGAAATAACTCACTCAGAACACCTTTTAAAGGATTACGTGGTACGATTAGGTCGAATAAGCCCTTATGGAATGAATACTCAGCCACTTGTGAACCATCGGGTACTATTTTATTCAATGTTTGTTCAATTACTCTTTTACCCGCAAATGCAATGTAGGCATTGGGTTCAGCAATAATAACATCTCCCAACATACCAAAACTGGCTGTTACTCCACCGGTTGTAGGAGATGTAAGGATTGATACGTAGAATAACTTTTTATTTGATTGATAATTAGATGAAGCAGAAGATATTTTAGCCATTTGCATCAAGCTCAAACTTCCTTCTTGCATGCGTGCTCCTCCAGAAGCACACACAATAATGACGGGTAGAGATCGATTAGTAGCATACTCGATCAAACGGGTTATTTTCTCGCCTACTACAGATCCCATACTACCCCCCATGAACTGAAAATCCATAACCCCAATTGCTATGGGAATACCATTTAGTTGACCTATGCCTGTTTGAACAGCTTCAGTTAAACCTGTCCTTCTTTGATAAGAATGGATACGATCTCTATAGGGTTCCTCCTCTGAATGAAATTCAATGGGATCCATAGAGACCATATCTTCATCCATAGGATCCCAAGTGCCCGGATCAATCAAAAGTTCGATTCTATCTGAACTACTCATTTTCAAATGATATCCACACTGTTCACAAATATTCATTTTTGACTTAAAAAATTTTTTATAATTTAATCCATAACAATTTTCGCATTGAATCCATAAATGTCTGTATTTTTTATTTATATCTAAATCATTAGATCTTCCTCTTATATTGAAATCACGGGCGTTACCACTAGTTCTTAGATTAAAATTCCCACTTTCCGTACAAATGAAACTATAAATGTAACTATCGCTGTAATTGTCGGTACCAACAAAAATGTAATTATTAATACTGACTTCACAACGAAGATAACTATTAATGCAACTATGAATGTGATTATTCCAACTGGATTGAGTATCATACATGGAATGATAATAGTAATGATTGTTACTCTTAGACCTACTATTA